GAGAATAAAAAAAAATGCTTGCCAAAAGCATATGATCCTTTTTTCAACGGACCTTGTCGAGGAACACGAAAAAAACTCTATTCACATGCAATCATGAATCATTTAATTACTTATACAAATACAGAAGATTTAGTAGAAATTTTTTGGATAAATAAGATTCATGATCTACTTCTTAATGATTCCTTAGGAATTTACCGTCAATCATTTTTAAAAAAAACGGAAAAGTCCTTCATCTCAATTGATGAATTATCTTCTGAGTGCGGACACATTTTTAATTTTGAAAAATGTCCTTTATTGACAGAAGCAAAAATAATTGATTCAGAAAGTCAAGCAAAATCTTTGCAATTTGTATTCGATGTAATTACAAAAGATCAAAAAACAAAGAAAAAGAAAGATATTGGAATTAAAATAAAAGAAGTCAGTAAAAAGGTGTCTAGATGGTCATACAAATTAACCGAGGATTTGTTGGAAGAAGAGGAAAAAGAAAATGAAAAAGAATTAGAAGAAGAATTAGAAGAAGAAGAGCATGAGATTCATTCAAGAAGAGCCAAACGTGTTGTAATTTATAACGATAATGATCAAAATACCAATTCTATTTCTAGTACTAAGAATGCTAGTAACAATGAGAAAAATGATAATAAAACGGAAGAGGAAGAGGAAGAGGTAGCTCTGATACGTTACTCCCAACAATCGTGTTTTCGTCGCAATCTAATCAAAGGATCCATGCGCGCTCAAAGACGTAAAACAGTTATTTGGGACCTCTTTCAAGTAAATGCGCATTCCCCACTTTTTTTGGACCGTATATACAAAACATCTTTTTTTTATTCTTTTCATATTAATGAAATGAAGAATCTTATTTTGAGGAATTGGATGGGTAGAGAACGAGAATCTGAATTTAAAATTTTAGATTCCCATTTTGAAAATGAAGAGACAAAAGAAGAAAAGGATAAAAAAGAACGTATAGAAATATCAGAAGCTTGGGATACCTTTGTATTTATTCAAGCAATAAGAGGTTTAATGTTAGTAATCCAATCTTTTTTTAGAAAATACATTATATTGCCTTCATTTATAATAGCTAAAAATATTTTACGTATGTTATTATTTCAATTCCCCGAGTGGTACGAGGATTTGAAGGAATGGAATAGAGAAATGCATATTAAATGCACCTATAATGGTGTTCAATTATCAGAAACAGAATTTCCCCAAGATTGGTTAACAGACGGCATTCAGATAAAGATTCTATATCCTTTCTGTCTAAAACCTTGGCGAAAAGCTAAGGTACGATCTCATCATAGAGATCGAGGAGATTCAAAATATAAAAACAAAAATTTTTGTTTTTTAACAGTCTGGGGAATGGAAGCAGAACTTCCCTTTGGTTCTCCCCGAAAACGACCTTCTTTTTTTGAACCTATTTATAAAGAACTCAAAAAAAGAAATAGAAGGGTAAAAAATAAGATTTTACAAGTTATAAACTTTTTGAAGGAAAGAATAAAATCCTTTATATTTATAAAAGTTAGAAAAGAAAAAACAAAATGGGTCACTAAAATATTTATAGTTATCAAACTCATAATGAAAAAATTGGAAAAAATAAATCCAATTTTTTTATTTGAGTTGAGGAAAGAAAAAGTATATGAAATGAAGGAAAACGAAAAAGATTTACAAAAAAATAAAAAGATTCTTCGCGAATCATCTGTTCGAATTCGACCAAAAAATTGGTTAAATTATTCACTAATAGAAAGAAGAATGAAAGATCTTTCTGATAAGACAATAAAAATCAGGAATCAAATAGAACGAAACGAAAAAGAAAAAAAAAAAGATATAGTTATAATTTATGATAATAAAAGGCCGGAATCTTTGAAAATCTTAAAAAGGAAAAATATCCGATTAATGCGTAAATCGCACTACTTTATAAAATCATTCATTGAAAAAATATACATAGATATTTTACTATGTACCATTAGCATTCCTAAGATCAATGCAAAACTTTTCTTTAAATCAAAAAAAAATATCTTTAATAAATCCATTTACAACAATAAAAGAAATAAAGAACAAGAAGGAATTGATGAAACAAATCAAAATACAATGAAGTTTAATTTTGGTTTGACTATAAAAAAGTTGTTTTCAAATACTTATAGTACTGAGAATAGGAATCCAAATTCCGATACTTATTGGAACTTATCTTCCCTATCTCAAGCATATGTATTTTACAAATTATCACAAACCCAATTACTTAATAAGGATCGCTTGAGACCTGTATTTCAATATAAAGGAAACTCTCCTTTTTTTAAGGAAAAATTAAAAGACTCTTGTATGATAATGATACACGGAATATTTGATTCCAAATCAAGACATAATAAAATTCATTCGTATGTAATGAACGAATGGAAAAACTGGTTAAAAGGTCATTATCAATACGATCCATCTCAAAAAAAATGGTCTCGATTAGTAACTAAAGAATGGCGAAATAGAATCAATCAACGCTGTATGATTCAAAACCAAAACAAGGAATCAATCCAATTGGATTTATATAAAAAATACCAATTCATTCATTCCATGAAAAAAAATAACTATGCAGCGGATTCTTTTATGAGTCAAAAAGAAAAATGGAAAAAAAATCACAGATATGATCTTTTATCATATAAATACATAAGTCCTCCTAATTCATATATTTATGGATCAACATTAGAATTTGAAATAAACGGGGATCGAGAAATTCCATATCATTTCAATACATCGAAACCCGAATCATTTTATGTATTAGTAAGTATACCTAGTAATAATTATCTAGAAAAAGGATATATTATTGATAGGAATATAAATTTGGATAGAAAATATTTTGATTGTAGAATTCCTCATTTTTGTTTTAGAAAGAATATTGAGATCTGGACCAATGCACATATTGGCATGACGATTCATAAAAATACTAAGACTGAAATTAAAAATTTAAAAAAAATGAAAAAAAAAGATCTTTTTTCTACTACGGTTCGTCAAGACATCAAACCATGCAATCAAAAAAGAAACTTTTTTGATTGCATGGGAATGCATCAAGAGGGGTTCTCTGATACTGCATCAAATCATAATACTATATCCAATCTCGAATCTTGGTTCTTCCCAGAATTTGTGCAACTTTTTAACATATATAAGATTCAACCTTGGATCATTCCAATCAAATCACTCTTTTTTCATTTTAATAAAAATGAAAAAATAAATATAAATACAAAGAAAAATCCTCATGAATCGTCTAATAAAAAAGATCTTGAATTAGTAAATTACAAGCAGGAAGAACAAGAACAACAGGATCAAGGAAATCTTATATCGAATCTACGAAAACAAGAGAATAAAAAAGCTGTTGAAGAAGATTACGCAAGATTAGACATAGAAATTAAAAAGGGTAGAAAAAAAAAAAAATCTCAATATAAGAGAAAAAAACAAACGGAACTAGATTACTTTTTGAAAAAATATTTCCTTTTTCAATTAAGATGGGCTGATCCCTTGAATCAAAGAATAATGAACAATATTAGGGTATATTGTCTCCTACTTAGATTGATAAACCCAAAGGAAATTGCCATATCCTCGATTCAAAGAGGTGAAATAAATCTAGACGAAATGCTAATTCAAAAGGAGCTAGTTCTTACAGAATTGATAAGAAAGGGAATATTTATTATTGAACCAATTCGTCTATCTATAAGAAGGGACGGAAAATCTATTGTATATCAAACTATGGATATTTCATTGGTTGAGAAGAAGAAGCACCAAACAAATAGAAAATACGCAAAAAAAAGACATATTGAGAAAGAGGGGTTTGAAAAATCCATTCCACGATACAGCCACTTATTTTTTAGTGAAGACAAAAATCATTATGATTTCCTTATTCCTGAAAATATTCTATCTCCTAGGCATCGGAGAGAATTTCGAATTCTAATTTGTTTCAATTCACGGAATTGGAATGTTTTGGATAGAAATCCAAGATTTTGCAATGAAAAGAAAATAAAAAACTGTGGACAATTTTTGAATCAGAACAAGCATATTAACACCGATGCAAAAAATTTAATGAAATTCAAATTGTTTCTTTGGCCCAATTATCGATTAGAAGATTTAGCTTGTATGAATCGTTATTGGTTTGATACCAATAACAGCAGTCGTTTCAGTATGTCAAGAATACATATGTATTCACAATTCAGAATGAATTCAATTCAAATGCAAAATTAAAAAATTTTTATTTTGATATTTTTTTTATATTTTCTAGTGGATTTCCTACATATCGTGTGACATATTCTGTAGATGAAAGCCGAAATATATAGACTGTATAACATTAGAATTTCTAACACATGATGCTGATTTCATAGTGTATCCATTTTCACTAGGAGTAGCAGAACCTTTTTAGTTTAAGTAAAACTAAATCGTTCTATTTCGTGAATGCATATATTTATCAGACCCTTTTTATCCAATATCCAAATCCAATTTCGATTTATACTAGATGAAAATAACTGTCATAATAAATCTTATTATTTTTCCTGATCGGTAAAATTCACAGAAAATAAAAATTTTAATTTATTTTATGGTCAAAAATTCATTTATCTCAGTTATTCCACAAGAAGAAAAAGACGAAAATAGTGGGTCTGTTGAATTTCAAGTATTCCATTTCACCAGTAAGATACGGAGACTTACTTCACATTTAGAATTGCACAAAAGAGATTTTTTATCACAAAGGGGTCTGCGAATAATTCTGGGAAAACGTCAACGATTATTGACTTATTTGTCAAAGAAAAATAAAGTGCGTTATAAGAGATTAATGGATCAGTTAGATATTCGGGAACCAAAAACTCGTTAATTTAAATTAAATTTATTATTTGAGTTTATTATTATTTATTATTAGCCTTGTTATTTTTTTTTTTTTTATTAATTATTTATATTATATTTAATTATTTTAATTATTTTCTAATAATTAGAATAATTGATAATAATTATTTAATATTTAATAATATAATAGTTTTATTTTAGATTTATATTATAGTTATTTTTTATATTATTTTTATATTATAGTTATAATATTAGAATATTCTTATTTTAATTTTTTTTTTTGATAGAATTTACATTTTATATATGACTATATGAATATGAATAGGATTATTTAGAATTACTAGAATTATACTAAATTCAATTTCAATTAGGATAAATTAGGATATATATATATGAAAAATGAAAATATAATGAAAATATAATATATTTAATATTAAGAAAATAAACATGATTCGTATGTACAACTCATATTTCATGGTTATTCAAACGTAAATCAAAGGATCTTGGCCCTTTCTCATAAACAGATTTTAAAATCTATTGATTCTATAAATTTTAAAAAATCATTGATTCGTCTGGTATCTACAATAGAAAATATATGATTTCCATCATTTTCTAATTAAAATTTTATCAGATCGAAAATCTTTTGTGTTCAAAACTTAAATTTATAGACCCAATGTCGCATTCAGTAAAAATTTATGATACATGTATAGGGTGTACCCAATGTGTACGAGCTTGTCCCACGGATGTATTAGAAATGATACCTTGGGACGGATGTAAAGCTAAGCAAATTGCTTCCGCGCCAAGAACCGAGGATTGTGTAGGTTGTAAGAGATGTGAATCCGCTTGCCCAACGGATTTTTTGAGTGTCCGTGTTTATTTATGGCATGAAACAACTCGCAGCATGGGTCTTTCTTATTGATATGTAACAAAAAACTCCCCTTGAATCATTTGATTCCTCTTTACCGAGAAAACTCCGTACTCGAGAAAAGAAAATAAAAATATATTATTCTTCTCCCGAGCACGGAGTTTTCTGGTCAAAATTTATCTTGTCTTTATCACGAGTTATTTTACTTGGTTAACAATACTTCTGGTTTTGCCGATATTTGCGGGTTCTTCAATTGTCCTTTTCCTTCATAAAGGAAATAAGGCGTATAGGAGGGATACTATATGTATATGTATCCTGGAGCTCCCTCTAATGACCTATGTATTTTGTTCCAATTGGACGATCCATTAAACCAATTGAAGGAAGATTCTAAATGGATAAATATTTTTTTATTTTCACTGGAGACTGGGAATCGATGGACTTTCCATAGGACCCATTTTACTGACAGGATTTATCACTTGAACCAACAAACATTAGATTTCGAAAAATTAGCTAATCAATCATATCCCACAGCAGTGGAAATAATATTCCATTTTGGTTTTCTTATAGCTTATGCTGTCAAATCGCCGATGATACCCCTACATACATGATTACCAGATACCCACGGGGAAGCGCATTACAGTACATGTATGCTTCTAGCTGGAATCTTATTAAAGATGGGAACATATGGATTGATTCGGATCAATATGGAATTGTTAGCTCACGCTCATTCTAAATTCTCTCTCTGGTTGATCATAGTAGGAATAATACAAATCTTTTATGCAGCTTCAACATCTCTTGGTCAACGCAATTTTAAAAAGCATATTGCCTATTCTTACGTATCTCATATGGGTTTCATAATTATAGGAATTGGTTCTATAACTGGCATGGGACTCAATGGAGCCATTTTACAAATACTCTCTCATGGATTGATCGGTGCTGCACTTTTTTCTTAGCAGAAACGAGTTGGGATAGAATACGTTTTGTTTATCTCGACGAGATGGTGGGGAATATCTATCCCAATGGAAAAAATATTGATATTTACCATGTTTAGTAGTTTCTCGATGGCTTCTCTTGTATTACCAGGAATGAGTGGTTTTGTTGCAGAATTCTTAGTCTTTTTTGGAATAATTACTAACCAAAAATATCTTTTCATGCCAAAAATGTTAATTACTTTTGTAATAGCAATTGGAATGATATTAACTCCTATTTTTTTATTGTCTATGCTACGTCATATTTTCTATGAATACAAGCTATTCAATATACCAAACTATAAATTTTCATATTCTGGACCGCGAAAACTATTTCTTTCGATCTGTATCTTTCTACCTGTAATAGGAATTGAGATTTATCCTGATTTCGTTCTTCCGTTATCGGTTGACAAGGTACAAGTTATATTAGCTAATAATTTTTATTATTTTTATAGAAATATAGATACTAATTCTTTTTATAGCTTAGAAAATTCTAATTAATTAGAAGGAAAGTCTTATAATTCTTTGACTTTCATCTTTTCACGATTCTTCATTGTACAATGAAAAAAATGAAGAGTGAATTAGAATTGTAATGAAATACATCTAGAGTTTTTGAGAACCATTTGAATAATTCCTCCATTCAAACGGTTTTCAAAAACTCGCACAAATACTCATTGTCTATCAGACGATGTTTTTATGTGTTCTTCATGTAGTTTATTTTATTCAATTAGATATAAATGGGAATGAACCATAACTATGGAACCCGATTCCTAATAGATTGATCCCAAAATAGCATATCCAAATTAGGAGAAATCCTATAGAAGCCACAAATGCCGAATTTGTGCCTTGGTCTTGCAATTTTTTATTTGTTCTAATATGTAAATAGATTGCAAATATGGTCCAAGTAATAAATGCCCAAGTTTCCTTAGGATCCCAATTCCAATAAGAACCCCATGCTTCATTAGCCCATACTGCTCCAGAAAGAATGCCTATGGTTAAAAAGGTAAACCCTAAACTAATGACACGATAACTCCAATAATCCAAACGCTGAATTAATTGATATTTGTAAAAATTTAGAAATGAGAGAAAAGAAGTCTTTTTAAATACACTTTCTTTTTCGTTCAAATATTCTATCGTACCAACAAAGAAAAATGACTTCCTTAAGCTTATAAAATTCTTGTTAAAAAAAAAATCGATATTTTTTCGAAATGTAATCACTATAAGAGCAACTGATAATAATGATCCGCATAAAAGAACTGCATAGCTCAATAGCATCATACTGACATGCATCATTAACCAGTGAGACTGTAGAGCAGGTACTAATATTGCGGATTGATGCATTTCAATTGAAAGACCTGACGTGGCAAAACCTTGGGTAAAAATGGCACTTGGTGCAGTTATTGTGCTTAAATAATTTTTATGATTCCCAAGATATGGAATCATATGAATAATAGATAAATTCCACGAAAGGAAGATTAATGATTCATATAAATTACTTAAGGGAAAATGTCCTGAAGAAATCCAACGAATAACTAAAAACCCTGTTATAGAGAAAAAAGTAGCTATCATCCCCTTTTCTGACGAATTACGCAATCCTTCTATTTCATAGACTAATAAGTTCATCAAATGAATCATAATCACAATTGAGATGATCGAAAAGGAAATATGAGTTAATATATGTTCTAAGGTCACAAATATCATAAACATAAAAAAGGGTCCTTATTAAATAATAAATAATTGAAATTGGAGATTAAAATAAATATTAAAAAAAAATAAAAAATACAATACAATATACATTAATAATACATTAGTAAATGTCAATTATTTGTCTTCCAAGTCAAAAATATAAAATTTGAAGTTCTTTGAGACATATCAATTAAGATTTTTAAAAACGTTTTTTTGTCCCAATAAAAAACTTTTTGACTGTCCGGTAGAAACAGATTTAGCTAAAGAAAAAGCTTTTACTGCCGCTAAAGAGCCTTTTTTTTTCCAAGGATTTCTACGAATATGCTTTTTTGACATAGAAGTACGTTTTTTTGGAACTGCCATTCAAAGATAGGTGACTCATTTTTATCGTTGTATGTGAAAGACATATATTGTTCAAAATGGATTACTCTTTATTAGTCATTACCTATAGCGATTCCATCAATATCAATAATATAAGAGCATAACTTTGAAAAATAAATAAATAAAAAACGAATTAAAATTCAATATCAATATTCTTTAATATTTAATAAAAAATAAATATAAAATATAAAGAGATACATAATTGAACTATAATAAATTAATAGATCCTAAATCTATAAAACATAAATCTAAATGTAAATATATAAAATATCTATAAATTTTATAATCTTACTTTATAATATTACATAAATACAATCTAATGTTAAGGGAAAATATAATAAAATATAATTATTAAAAATAATTATAATTATATTAAATAATAATATATAATTTTATATTTTATATATAATATATATAATTTTATGCCGCCACTCGGACTCGAACCGAGATGCTCTAGCACTGCTTCCTAAGAGCAGCGTGTCTACCAATTTCACCATGGCGGCTTACCTGAAAGAATAATAATAAATTCATGTTGAATTGTCTATATTCAATAGAGTTTAGGAAACAATGAAGCAAAATGCATTTCCATTCATATGGAAATGTTCAAGTTCAATATCAAGAATATTCAGTTAGTATTTTCGTAAGTTCAGTTTTCATAATCAACTTTTCCATTTATGTATTATAAACTATAACTATAATAGAAACCTAGCTTTTTTTATTTTATTATTGTTTTATAATTATATATAATTATAAATTAATATTTATTATTATATTATATATCTATATTATATATATATTATAATAAGAATATTATTACATATATTATTATATATCATAATCATATTATATATTTAATTATTATATATTTATATTTAATTATTATATATATTATATATTATACATTTTATTTAATTTTATTTAATATTTAATTATATATTTCATTTAATTAATTATAACTTTATATTATTGATATTGAAATTGAATTCGTGAGAAGGTTTTTTCTTTCCTATTAATTGTACTTTTAAAAATATAAAAGCATAATTAGGATAAGACAACTAAAAATTTTAATATTTAATTATACTAAGATACTAAGATGTTAGGTGTCTAAATTATTAAATTATTATAAAGTATAAAGAAAAAATATCGATTTTTTTTTTAACAAGAATTTTATAAGCTTAAGGAAGTCATTTTTCTTTGTTGGTACGATAGAATATTTGAACGAAAAAGAAAGTGTATTTAAAAAGACTTCTTTTCTCTCATTTCTAAATTTTTACAAATATCAATTAATTCAGCGTTTGGATTATTGGAGTTATCGTGTCATTAGTTTAGGGTTTACCTTTTTAACCATAGGCATTCTTTCTGGAGCAGTATGGGCTAATGAAGCATGGGGTTCTTATTGGAATTGGGATCCTAAGGAAACTTGGGCATTTATTACTTGGACCATATTTGCAATCTATTTACATATTAGAACAAATAAAAAATTGCAAGACCAAGGCACAAATTCGGCATTTGTGGCTTCTATAGGATTTCTCCTAATTTGGATATGCTATTTTGGGATCAATCTATTAGGAATCGGGTTCCATAGTTATGGTTCATTCCCATTTATATCTAATTGAATAAAATAAACTACATGAAGAACACATAAAAACATCGTCTGATAGACAATGAGTATTTGTGCGAGTTTTTGAAAACCGTTTGAATGGAGGAATTATTCAAATGGTTCTCAAAAACTCTAGATGTATTTCATTACAATTCTAATTCACTCTTCATTTTTTTCATTGTACAATGAAGAATCGTGAAAAGATGAAAGTCAAAGAATTATAAGACTTTCCTTCTAATTAATTAGAATTTTCTAAGCTATAAAAAGAATTAGTATCTATATTTCTATAAAAATAATAAAAATTATTAGCTAATATAACTTGTACCTTGTCAACCGATAACGGAAGAACGAAATCAGGATAAATCTCAATTCCTATTACAGGTAGAAAGATACAGATCGAAAGAAATAGTTTTCGCGGTCCAGAATATGAAAATTTATAGTTTGGTATATTGAATAGCTTGTATTCATAGAAAATATGACGTAGCATAGACAATAAAAAAATAGGAGTTAATATCATTCCAATTGCTATTACAAAAGTAATTAACATTTTTGGCATGAAAAGATATTTTTGGTTAGTAATTATTCCAAAAAAGACTAAGAATTCTGCAACAAAACCACTCATTCCTGGTAATACAAGAGAAGCCATCGAGAAACTACTAAACATGGTAAATATCAATATTTTTTCCATTGGGATAGATATTCCCCACCATCTCGTCGAGATAAACAAAACGTATTCTATCCCAACTCGTTTCTGCTAAGAAAAAAGTGCAGCACCGATCAATCCATGAGAGAGTATTTGTAAAATGGCTCCATTGAGTCCCATGCCAGTTATAGAACCAATTCCTATAATTATGAAACCCATATGAGATACGTAAGAATAGGCAATATGCTTTTTAAAATTGCGTTGACCAAGAGATGTTGAAGCTGCATAAAAGATTTGTATTATTCCTACTATGATCAACCAGAGAGAGAATTTAGAATGAGCGTGAGCTAACAATTCCATATTGATCCGAATCAATCCATATGTTCCCATCTTTAATAAGATTCCAGCTAGAAGCATACATGTACTGTAATGCGCTTCCCCGTGGGTATCTGGTAATCATGTATGTAGGGGTATCATCGGCGATTTGACAGCATAAGCTATAAGAAAACCAAAATGGAATATTATTTCCACTGCTGTGGGATATGATTGATTAGCTAATTTTTCGAAATCTAATGTTTGTTGGTTCAAGTGATAAATCCTGTCAGTAAAATGGGTCCTATGGAAAGTCCATCGATTCCCAGTCTCCAGTGAAAATAAAAAAATATTTATCCATTTAGAATCTTCCTTCAATTGGTTTAATGGATCGTCCAATTGGAACAAAATACATAGGTCATTAGAGGGAGCTCCAGGATACATATACATATAGTATCCCTCCTATACGCCTTATTTCCTTTATGAAGGAAAAGGACAATTGAAGAACCCGCAAATATCGGCAAAACCAGAAGTATTGTTAACCAAGTAAAATAACTCGTGATAAAGACAAGATAAATTTTGACCAGAAAACTCCGTGCTCGGGAGAAGAATAATATATTTTTATTTTCTTTTCTCGAGTACGGAGTTTTCTCGGTAAAGAGGAATCAAATGATTCAAGGGGAGTTTTTTGTTACATATCAATAAGAAAGACCCATGCTGCGAGTTGTTTCATGCCATAAATAAACACGGACACTCAAAAAATCCGTTGGGCAAGCGGATTCACATCTCTTACAACCTACACAATCCTCGGTTCTTGGCGCGGAAGCAATTTGCTTAGCTTTACATCCGTCCCAAGGTATCATTTCTAATACATCCGTGGGACAAGCTCGTACACATTGGGTACACCCTATACATGTATCATAAATTTTTACTGAATGCGACATTGGGTCTATAAATTTAAGTTTTGAACACAAAAGATTTTCGATCTGATAAAATTTTAATTAGAAAATGATGGAAATCATATATTTTCTATTGTAGATACCAGACGAATCAATGATTTTTTAAAATTTATAGAATCAATAGATTTTAAAATCTGTTTATGAGAAAGGGCCAAGATCCTTTGATTTACGTTTGAATAACCATGAAATATGAGTTGTACATACGAATCATGTTTATTTTCTTAATATTAAATATATTATATTTTCATTATATTTTCATTTTTCATATATATATATCCTAATTTATCCTAATTGAAATTGAATTTAGTATAATTCTAGTAATTCTAAATAATCCTATTCATATTCATATAGTCATATATAAAATGTAAATTCTATCAAAAAAAAAAATTAAAATAAGAATATTCTAATATTATAACTATAATATAAAAATAATATAAAAAATAACTATAATATAAATCTAAAATAAAACTATTATATTATTAAATATTAAATAATTATTATCAATTATTCTAATTATTAGAAAATAATTAAAATAATTAAATATAATATAAATAATTAATAAAAAAAAAAAAAATAACAAGGCTAATAATAAATAATAATAAACTCAAATAATAAATTTAATTTAAATTAACGAGTTTTTGGTTCCCGAATATCTAACTGATCCATTAATCTCTTATAACGCACTTTATTTTTCTTTGACAAATAAGTCAATAATCGTTGACGTTTTCCCAGAATTATTCGCAGACCCCTTTGTGATAAAAAATCTCTTTTGTGCAATTCTAAATGTGAAGTAAGTCTCCGTATCTTACTGGTGAAATGGAATACTTGAAATTCAACAGACCCACTATTTTCGTCTTTTTCTTCTTGTGGAATAACTGAGATAAATGAATTTTTGACCATAAAATAAATTAAAATTTTTATTTTCTGTGAATTTTACCGATCAGGAAAAATAATAAGATTTATTATGACAGTTATTTTCATCTAGTATAAATCGAAATTGGATTTGGATATTGGATAAAAAGGGTCTGATAAATATATGCATTCACGAAATAGAACGATTTAGTTTTACTTAAACTAAAAAGGTTCTGCTACTCCTAGTGAAAATGGATACACTATGAAATCAGCATCATGTGTTAGAAATTCTAATGTTATACAGTCTATATATTTCGGCTTTCATCTACAGAATATGTCACACGATATGTAGGAAATCCACTAGAAAATATAAAAAAAATATCAAAATAAAAATTTTTTAATTTTGCATTTGAATTGAATTCATTCTGAATTGTGAATACATATGTATTCTTGACATACTGAAACGACTGCTGTTATTGGTATCAAACCAATAACGATTCATACAAGCTAAATCTTCTAATCGATAATTGGGCCAAAGAAACAATTTGAATTTCATTAAATTTTTTGCATCGGTGTTAATATGCTTGTTCTGATTCAAAAATTGTCCACAGTTTTTTATTTTCTTTTCATTGCAAAATCTTGGATTTCTATCCAAAACATTCCAATTCCGTGAATTGAAACAAATTAGAATTCGAAATTCTCTCCGATGCCTAGGAGATAGAATATTTTCAGGAATAAGGAAATCATAATGATTTTTGTCTTCACTAAAAAATAAGTGGCTGTATCGTGGAATGGATTTTTCAAACCCCTCTTTCTCAATATGTCTTTTTTTTGCGTATTTTCTATTTGTTTGGTGCTTCTTCTTCTCAACCAATGAAATATCCATAGTTTGATATACAATAGATTTTCCGTCCCTTCTTATAGATAGACGAATTGGTTCAATAATAAATATTCCCTTTCTTATCAATTCTGTAAGAACTAGCTCCTTTTGAATTAGCATTTCGTCTAGATTTATTTCACCTCTTTGAATCGAGGATATGGCAATTTCCTTTGGGTTTATCAATCTAAGTAGGAGACAATATACCCTAATATTGTTCATTATTCTTTGATTCAAGGGATCAGCCCATCTTAATTGAAAAAGGAAATATTTTTTCAAAAAGTAATCTAGTTCCGTTTGTTTTTTTCTCTTATATTGAGATTTTTTTTTTTTTCTACCCTTTTTAATTTCTATGTCTAATCTTGCGTAATCTTCTTCAACAGCTTTTTTATTCTCTTGTTTTCGTAGATTCGATATAAGATTTCCTTGATCCTGTTGTTCTTGTTCTTCCTGCTTGTAATTTACTAATTCAAGATCTTTTTTATTAGACGATTCATGAGGATTTTTCTTTGTATTTATATTTATTTTTTCATTTTTATTAAAATGAAAAAAGAGTGATTTGATTGGAATGATCCAAGGTTGAATCTTATATATGTTAAAAAGTTGCACAAATTCTGGGAAGAACCAAGATTCGAGATTGGATATAGTATTATGATTTGATGCAGTATCAGAGAACCCCTCTTGATGCATTCCCATGCAATCAAAAAAGTTTCTTTTTTGATTGCATGGTTTGATGTCTTGACGAACCGTAGTAGAAAAAAGATCTTTTTTTTTCATTTTTTTTAAATTTTTAATTTCAGTCTTAGTATTTTTATGAATCGTCATGCCAATATGTGCATTGGTCCAGATCTCAATATTCTTTCTAAAACAAAAATGAGGAATTCTACAATCAAAATATTTTCTATCCAAATTTATATTCCTATCAATAATATATCCTTTTTCTAGATAATTATTACTAGGTATACTTACTAATACATAAAATGATTCGGGTTTCGATGTATTGAAATGATATGGAATTTCTCGATCCCCGTTTATTTCAAATTCTAATGTTGATCCATAAATATATGAATTAGGAGGACTTATGTATTTATATGATAAAAGATCATATCTGTGATTTTTTTTCCATTTTTCTTTTTGACTCATAAAAGAATCCGCTGCATAGTTATTTTTTTTCATGGAATGAATGAATTGGTATTTTTTATATAAATCCAATTGGATTGATTCCTTGTTTTGGTTTTGAATCATACAGCGTTGATTGATTCTATTTCGCCATTCTTTAGTTACTAATCGAGACCATTTTTTTTGAGATGGATCGTATTGATAATGACCTTTTAACCAGTTTTTCCATTCGTTCATTACATACGAATGAATTTTATTATGTCTTGATTTGGAATCAAATATTCCGTGTATCATTATCATACAAGAGTCTTTTAATTTTTCCTTAAAAAAAGGAGAGTTTCCTTTATATTGAAATACAGGTCTCAAGCGATCCTTATTAAGTAATTGGGTTTGTGATAATTTGTAAAATACATATGCTTGAGATAGGGAAGATAAGTTCCAATAAGTATCGGAATTTGGATTCCTATTCTCAGTACTATAAGTATTTGAAAACAACTTTTTTATAGTCAAACCAAAATTAAACTTCATTGTATTTTGATTTGTTTCATCAATTCCTTCTTGTTCTTTATTTCTTTTATTGTTGTAAATGGATTTATTAAAGATATTTTTTTTTGATTTAAAGAAAAGTTTTGCATTGATCTTAGGAATGCTAATGGTACATAGTAAAATATCTATGTATATTTTTTCAATGAATGATTTTATAAAGTAGTGCGATTTACGCATTAATCGGATATTTTTCCTTTTTAAGATTTTCAAAGATTCCGGCCTTTTATTATCATAAATTATAACTATATCTTTTTTTTTTTCTTTTTCGTTTCGTTCTATTTGATTCCTGATTTTTATTGTCTTATCAGAAAGATCTTTCATTCTTCTTTCTATTAGTGAATAATTTAACCAATTTTTTGGTCGAATTCGAACAGATGATTCGCGAAGAATCTTTTTATTTTTTTGTAAATCTTTTTCGTTTTCCTTCATTTCATATACTTTTTCTTTCCTCAACTCAAATAAAAAAATTGGATTTATTTTTTCCAATTTTTTCATTATGAGTTTGATAACTATAAATATTTTAGTGACCCATTTTGTTTTTTCTTTTCTAACTTTTATAAATATAAAGGATTTTATTCTTTCCTTCAAAAAGTTTATAACTTGTAAAATCTTATTTTTTACCCTTCTATTTCTTTTTTTGAGTTCTTTATAAATAGGTTCAAAAAAAGAAGGTCGTTTTCGGGGAGAACCAAAGGGAAGTTCTGCTTCCATTCCCCAGACTGTTAAAAAACAAAAATTTTTGTTTTTATATTTTGAATCTCCTCGATCTCTATGATGAGATCGTACCTTAGCTTTTCGCCAAGGTTTTAGACAGAAAGGATATAGAATCTTTATCTGAATGCCGTCTGTTAACCAATCTTGGGGAAATTCTGTTTCTGATAATTGAACACCATTATAGGTGCATTTAATATGCATTTCTCTATTCCATTCCTTCAAATCCTCGTACCACTCGGGGAATTGAAATAATAACATACGTAAAATATTTTTAGCTATTATAAATGAAGGCAATATAATGTATTTTCTAAAAAAAGATTGGATTACTAACATTAAACCTCTTATTGCTTGAATAAATACAAAGGTATCCCAAGCTTCTGATATTTCTATACGTTCTTTTTTATCCTTTTCTTCTTTTGTCTCTTCATTTTCAAAATGGGAATCTAAAATTTTAAATTCAGATTCTCGTTCTCTACCCATCCAATTCCTCAAAATAAGATTCTTCATTTCATTAATATGAAAAGAATAAAAAAAAGATGTTTTGTATATACGGTCCAAAAAAAGTGGGGAATGCGCATTTACTTGAAAGAGGTCCCAAATAACTGTTTTACGTCTTTGAGCGCGCATGGATCCTTTGATTAGATTGCGACGAAAACACGATTGTTGGGAGTAACGTATCAGAGCTACCTCTTCCTCTTCCTCTTCCGTTTTATTATCATTTTTCTCATTGTTACTAGCATTCTTAGTACTAGAAATAGAATTGGTATTTTGATCATTATCGTTATAAATTACAACACGTTTGGCTCTTCTTGAATGAATCTCATGCTCTTCTTCTTCTAATTCTTCTTCTAATTCTTTTTCATTTTCTTTTTCCTCTTCTTCCAACAAATCCTCGGTTAATTTGTATGACCATCTAGACACCTTTTTACTGACTTCTTTTATTTTAATTCCAATATCTTTCTTTTTCTTTGTTTTTTGATCTTTTGTAATTACATCGAATACAAATTGCAAAGATTTTGCTTGACTTTCTGAATCAATTATTTTTGCTTCTGTCAATAAAGGACATTTTTCAAAATTAAAAATGTGTCCGCACTCAGAAGATAATTCATCAATTGAGATGAAGGACTTTTCCGTTTTTTTTAAAAATGATTGACGGTAAATTCCTAAGGAATCATTAA